CCTCCTGTATCAGCAAACCATCACCCATTAATACAACACCAACATTATTTGATTCTAAATTTAGAGCTATGCCTATAGTACCCTCTTCAAATTCTACTAATTCACCTGCCATTACTTCATCAAGACCATAAATACGAGCAATGCCGTCGCCTACTTGAAGTACGGTACCGGTATTTACAATTTTGACTTCTCTATTATATTGCTCAATACGTTCACGGATAATATTACTAATTTCATCTGCTCGAATGGTTACCATGAGTATTTCGTAATTCTTTTTTTTGAAGAAAAAAAAAATAATGCCTACAGTAGAAGGACTAATCAGTTAGTTATTTCTTTCATCGTCCCAAACATGCCAATATTAGCACTGATGGTACGTAAATGTAACTCGTTGTCCAAACAACTATTCAGAGTTCCTAGAGCTCCTTGTAAGGCTTGTTGGAAAACCTGTTGTCGTACTTGATTAATCGCTCTTTGTTGTTCAAAACGAATAGTTTCATTTTTATAATTTTCTAATTGTTCCAAACTTTTAGAAGTTGAATTAATCAAATTCAATTTTTCTCGTTCTATCTCAGAGTATCCATTCACTCGAAACTGATCCGCTTCCATTTCGACTTTCCGTAAGCGGGCCCGGGCTTTTTCCAGCTGTTCAATGGCCCCCCCGCGGAGGTCTTCTGAATTTTGAATTGTTTTCAAGATCCTCTGTTTTCGATTATCTAATAAATCACTTAATGAAAGTAGATTGTCTTTCCATTCATTTCAAAACTTCGACGATCCCTTCCCGAACCAAACATGAATCTTTCGATTCATTTGGCTCTCACGCTCAATTATTGCAATTATTTCTGGGAAATTCCCATATATCTTTTTGAATGTAATGAGCCTATCCTCTTTTCTCTATTCATATTCCACAAAGAAAAATAAAAAAAAAAATTGATCATTAATCCAAGACCCGAATATTCAGAGGACTCTTCTGACCAAACAAACAATTGTCAGCAAAGTTGTTTCTTTTTTGTTCTTCAAATCCAAAGAATTTTTCTTACTTTATACATAACATAGGTCATCGATTCAGCATTGGATAAAAAACAAAAAAAGGGGTTCAAATCATTTTATCGACATGAGTGTTCTATATCGAAAAAAAATCCCAACTATTTGAAACGATTTATGTATTAACATAGTAGTAGAAAGAGTACCATGCTGCGTCCGGACTTCAAACGGTTTAGCTTTAACCATGTTAATGGTCCCACATTATTGGTTGATAGAGAATCAAAGTTGATTTACCAATGAATCACGAAATGCTATGGTTCTTCAATATGATTTCTTGATTTTGTCAGAAGTAATTCGCGGGATCATGCACCTTTTCGTAGTTATAACGAGAAAAGTACAGTTGGTTGTATCCAACTTATTCTTGAAATAAACAACTCGCACACACTCCCTTTCCAAAAAAAATCAATACACCAAGCACTACGCTTAGATTTATTGGATTTGTTGCTAAAATATCGGTATTAAATCCGAAACTCTCGGCGGATGGCCAGTAACCCAAAGAAATGAAAGAATCGGTTACATTTTTCATATGATCTCCTTTTATAGATAAAACTAATTATCTATTTCTTTCTATTTTTTTTTATTTTATTAATTTCCTATTTCGTTTCGAAATAGAGTAAAAAATATGTTGTAACAATCCTAAAAAAAAGTTCCATTCGACATTGGACTAAGAAAGGGAAGGAAGAAGGCGAGTCAGTATGCTAATGCCCCATCCTCAAATCAATCCTTCCCATAGGTTATTGTCCCAACGAATAAGTAATTGTAGGAGTGAAAGCTTCATATAATTCGAAAAAGCAAAAGCAGCAAGTCCAAGTAAATAAAAAGTAAATAAAATACGAAAAAAAATACGTAATTTTTTTAGGATTAAACAAAAGGATTCGCAAATAAAAGTGCTAATGCTACAACCAGTCCATAAATTGTTAAAGCTTCCATAAAAGCCAGACTAAGCAATAAAGTACCTCGGATTTTTCCCTCCGCCTCGGGTTGTCTCGCGATCCCTTCTACAGCTTGGCCCGCAGCAGTACCTTGACCAACCCCAGGTCCAATAGAAGCAAGCCCAACGGCCAACCCAGCAGCAATAACGGAAGCGGCAGAAATCAGTGGATTCATGATAAGTTCCTCACACCAAAAGAAAGAAATGGTTAATGATACAATCAACCAATGAATTATAACTTATTATTCCATCGCTAAGATTTATCCAACTAAAAACTCCGAATTGAAGTAATAATATTATTGAATCGTCAGAACTACTGCAATCTCTCTTTTTTAGTTCCTATCCATCCACGTAGTTTTTGTGAATCCATACGACTTTTGTTCTTCCATTTCTTTATTTTTTCTAAAGCATTCTTTGCTTTGAATTCTTCATTCTTTTTCTTGATTTAATCTCTCTATTCATTCAATATTCAATTAAAAATTCAATTCAAAATTACATTAGAGACGAAACAGAAGGACTTCCATTGTA